CTTCGATCGTAGGGATCAATTTCTAGTCGCATAGCTTCATAATAATTCTGTAAAGCTTCTGCATAATTTCCTTCGGATTGAGCTGACATCCGTTACGGTCGTCATTCGATTAAAAGAATCTCCGTTCCAGAACCGTACGTGAGATTTTCATCTCATACGGCTCCTCCTTTATATGCATAATGAGAATATTCAACCGTTTTTGATTCCATGTATCGATTATTCTCATTATGAATTGAGCGGGGCTAGTGTTTTTGCACGAAATTTCTAGCCAACCTTCCTGCGCGGGAGCTTTTGTTAACATCAAACGTGTTGGTACTAGATAGAAATGGTAACTCCAACAATTTCTTTGTCCTCAACGCCCCCTAATTTACAGGAATTAGTCACTTCAACAGTCTTTGATGGTTATATGGGTATCCAAGGTACGAACGAGATGGATATTTGTTGTCCCAACCATTCTTTTAAGTCCCAATCCAGATAAGGAAGGGAGGTCAGTCATTTTTAACAAAGCTTTCGTCTTGTTGATTTCTAGGTGTAGTGCTTTTCCCCTATGCTGCCTATTAGGACTAGTAGAGTGGGATTGACCTGTAATACAGAACCGATAGGTGTAACCTTTCGCTCAATACTAAAATGGAAGCATATGAGGCTGCATTAATCGGGGATACACGACAGAAGGAATTGTTCTCTTTCTAAACTTCACCTTCAATAAGCGTAGATTTTTTCAATAATATATCAAAATAATAATATTTTTTCTTTCTATCCCGAATTTTTTGTCTTTCTTTTCTTATAAGACTGGGGAAAAAAAAGAATCAAATCACACCATCTCTGTAATAGGTAAATGCCTCCTTTTCGCCTGAAGTTGTTGGAATTATTCGTAATAAAATATTGGCCACAACTGAAAAGGTCTTATCAATAAAATTTCCATTTATCCGTGATCTAGGCATAGGTAACCAATCCATTCTAAAATTCTTTTCATTCTCCCTAGGGGGAAAATGATCCTACAAAGAAAGGAATTGTACAATACGAAATAGCATAAAAAAGATTCATAAAAAAAAAAAAGAAATTCAATACAATATTTATATAAAAAAATGTAAAGATACGAGCCCTCTACTACTACTCATATTCAAAGACTCAAATTGCTCCTTTTTGTTTTGCAGGAATCAAAAAAAAGATTTGAATACGATTCGAATTCATCCAATCCAAATGTAGTATACCAATGGGCGAACTAGTCTTATTTAATCGAAGCTGAAGAATCAAAGAATTTTTCTTCTAGATTCGGGCGAAATTGATTGAATTTTGATCCAAAGAGGGAGGGAAAAAGAATCGAATAATTATTTATTCTATGATATAAATAGAATAACCGTCTATTTTGTTTGTGTTATGCGCATAGTCAGTAGACACTATACAATCAAATAGCCCCAGGATGAGTCATTTGTAAGAGATCTATGAACTAATCGATTTTTTGGCGAAAACTTGAATTTAAAGGAATTTTATAATTTTTATGGAATCGTCATCGAAAGGTATCCATTAATCATAGTCTAAAAAACATAAACCCACCAATCCGTTGATTCCTTCCAATTCATTGATTTAATCCCGTATAAATATCATATCAGAAAAGGGCGGGAACATCACCTTCGCAAATATTAACAATCTATCTTTTACTTTAGCCTTTCACAAGAAAAAACTTTTTTATTTGAATTACCAAGCCTTGAATTTGGAATTGAAGTAAAGATCTTTATCAAAAATTGTATATTTTTTTAGTTAGAATTGGGTGGTTGGACCTTACCTAGCCAATCCAAACAAAAATATGAATAACTCGCTATTCATTCTGTTACTGGGTCATAATTGTTGTGTAGGAGAGGTGGCCGAGTGGTTCAAGGCGTAGCATTGGAACTGCTATGTAGACTTTTGTTTACCGAGGGTTCGAATCCCTCTCTTTCCGTACCTTCACCCAACTCACCAACATCGCTGACCATAACAAATCAACCCAGAGGTAGATCCTTCTTTCTATATATATTGATGATTGATATAGATAGATAGATTCTAGATATATATAGATTTTCGATTTCGAATTTAATTGCTGTGATATGTAAAATTATGGAATAAGGTAGACAAGAAATAAAAAGATCTCTGTCGATCTATGATACATGAATGGGAAAAATCCGGATCAAACCCCTTACCTTAATCTTAAATCAATTTAGTTTGGCGAAAGGGGGCTAATTTTTCCGAAACCTTTTCTAAACCTTTTTCTTTAAGGTAGGCTTAAGTCTGACGGGAATAATATTCTACGACTAGCAATTCATTTATTTTCAAACCGACCCACTTATTATCTATTATTTGATTGACTACTCCTTTATATGGGAATGGGTGAAGAGTCAAATGTTTTGGCAATTCCTCGCTGTGGGATGAATCTAGATAATTTTGAACAAGAGCTTTGGATTTTTGCTTATCCCTCGCCATAACAGTATCATTGGGTTTGCAACGATAACTTGGTATATCTACCATACGACCATTAACTAAAATATGTCTATGATTAACTAATTGGCGGGCTCCAGGAATAGTCGGAGCCATACCCAACCGAAAAAGGATGTTGTCCAAACGCATTTCAAGTAATTGGAGTAAAACCTGACCTGTTGACCCTTTGGCTTTTCTAGCGATACGAAAGTATTTAAGTAATTGTCGTTCTGTAATACCATAATGAAAACGTAATTTTTGTTTTTCTTCTAGACGAATACGATATTGAGATCTTTTCCCGGAACGTGATGGGTTTCTAAGATCTCTAGGCTTTTTATTAGTTAGTCCTGGTAAAACCCCCAGACGTCGTATTTTTTTGAAACGAGGCCCTCGGTAACGCGACATAAAGACTCCTTATTTATTGTTATTGATATTTCATTTTTTTTAACGAAATTAAAACTGAACTAAATTTTAAATGAAGCGAAATCCCCTGAAGTATTCTATTAATTGTACTCGAACGAATAATGGCACTAGAAGGAATAGTGAGATGAAAGATGTACGTATCCGAAGTTCCTCCTTGTTTTTGTATTAATATTCATTATTTTTTTGTTTGAAATGAAAGTTCATTTATGAATTTCATTTTCATATTTTAGTTTAGTATTTACATTTTTATAATTATTGGAATTGTATTTAATATAGTAATTATTAATATAGTAATTAATTATTAATTGAATTATTGTATATGTATAAATTATTGTTTGTATATATTTATTCTTATGTTTAGTGAATATTTCATTTTGAATTTTTGTTGTATATTTCTTTTTATTTCTTTAGATTCTATAGAATCTAAAGAAATATATAAATAGAAAAGATGGATTCAAAATTTTTTATTTACAATTTCTATATATATTTTATTTCATTAAATAAAAAAAAAAAAGAATTCTATTTCTTTTCTAAAAATTAGATAATAAAAAAATCGAAAATTAAGAATAGAAAAAAGAATAGAAAATAGAATAATATATAGTATACAAAATATACCAACATATAAAAATAAGAAAAAGATCCTTTCCGGAATTGATTTGTTCTGCCGAGATTTCACTTTTTCATTGACGTTTTTTTGTAGTTGGAAGTTTCTATGACATAAAAAATCGTCGACCTTTTGAAAAAGGAAAGGTGTCTTTATTCTTTAATTTCAAAGAAACATTCTCAATCATATAAACAAATAGAACAAATAGAGAAAAGCCGGCTATCGGAGTCGAACCGATGACCATCGCATTACAAATGCGATGCTCTAACCTCTGAGCTAAGCGGGCTCACATAAAATAAACTTTACATGCATAATAATTCCATCAATTATATCTTAGCTATTAACTATCCATAAATCATCAAAAATATCGAATATAAATCGATTTCAAATCGATATTACAGTAAATTAAATAGAGTTAAATAGAGTAAGTAATTAACTAGAGTATATAAATAAGATAAAGATTACTATACCGATCGATAATTTATATTGATTCCATTCCAATTCTAACAATTAAAATCATACATTTATCCTTTTTTTTCAAAAAAATTTGTAATTCGATTCTAATTTTAGATCGAATTATATTAGATATTCGATTCGATTTTGATTCGTTTTTCTAATCTTTTTAATATACATTTCTTTATAAAAAAAATCTTTATAAAAATTGGAATATATTCTTATAATATTTTAATATAATATTAAGAAATAGAATTTTTTCTATTCAATTTCAATTTTGAGTTCTAGCTATAACAATAGATTAAGTTAAAGATTTTTTATTTTTTTTTCTCTTTTTCTATCTTTTAGATATATTATAGAGGTCTACCTTAAGAAAAGCATAAAAAAAATGGAATAGGCCATAAATAAAGAAAAAAAATAATAAAAATATAGAAAAGATGCAATTCAGATCAGAATAAGACATTCCTATGCTTTAATTTGGAAACTAAGACAAAGACCCGATCCTTTGAGTATTCCAACTTTCATGGGAAAATGAAAAGAAAGGTTCATATATATAGTGATAGATATACGTCTATATTGAATTGAAGATAAAAAAACGATAGAATTATTTCTGATTGGCCCATATCAAATATGAGCGCCCCCTAGAAATGAAAGAAAATAGGCAAAATCAAATAGGATGAAATGCCTGTCGGTATATGAATTTTTATATAATAATGAATTCAACAGTTCCAAACGAAAGGATAAAAAAGGGAAAGTAGGTCATACTGAGATCTTAAGCATAAAAGGGGGGATATGGCGAAATCGGTAGACGCTACGGACTTAATTGGTTTGAGCCTTAGTATGGAAACCTACTAAGTGAGAACTTTCAAATTCAGAGAAACCCTGGAATTAAAAAAAATGGGCAATCCTGAGCCAACTCCTTCTTTCCAAAAGGAAGAATAAAAAAGGGATAGGTGCAGAGACTCAATGGAAGCTGTTCTAACAAATGGAGTTAACGGTCTTGCGTTGTTATAAGAATTCTTCCATCGAAACTCCAAAAAGGATGAAGAATAAACCTATACGCATACAT